TATTTACAAGATAAAAGGGGGGAGGTCAACGATCACCATCATGATCTTCTTTCCTCCCCGAGATGGCTTATTGATCAAGCAACTTTCACGATGCTGCAATCGATTTAACTATTTCTACAAGAAAAGGTCTTTTTCTCTTAAAAAGATCATGATGAAACAAATGACCTTTACCTCTTTCTTCAACTCTTGATAATTCTATTCAATCAGAAAAAAGTGAAATACTTCCTTTTCTTCACTTTCTGGCCTACCCCCCTATCTTCGGATCATAGATCAGTTGATTTATTATAAAACGTGATAATATTTTATTCGATTTGTCCAGTGGTTCCGGGTGATCAAGTCGTTAGATCGTGATAAGTAGCTAGAAATATTTAGCTCACAATAACATGAAATATGTTATCATGAATAAATATTATTCAAATGATATAACTATATAGAAGAGACAGGAACATACAGGAAACTAGAAAGAATAAATATGAAGATAGTCTATATTTAGCTCACAATAACATGAAATATGTTATCATGAATAAATATTATTCAAATGATATAACTATATAGAAGAGACAGGAACATACAGGAAACTAGAAAGAATAAATATGAAGATAGTCTTCCCCCTTCAGTATATTTCAATGATTCACCACCGAAGAAACTCAAAATACCTGCTCCGTTTACAATTCCATCAATGATCCATTGATCCAATAAAACCAAATATCTTATTAAAGATCTCAAACTTTTTACAAATAATAAATAATATAATTCATCTATATATCCTTTATGATATGACCAATTATAAAGATATTTTGAAACAAAATGCAAAATTTTAAAATTTTTCAATTTTGAAACTATTTCCGAATTAGAAAATTGAGACCCATATAAAAAAAAAGCAATTGATATCCCAATGAAAGCTATAGTAATGGACGGAATTGCATTTTGTAAGAGTTCAATAAAATTTTCGGAGTGAATATTGTTCAAAGGATTAATAGATAAATGCAACCAATTTGATAAAAAATCAAAATTGATTTGGTTTTGTGAAAAAGAAACTCCTATTGATCCTATAAACAAAGTAGGGATTGTTAGTATAATTAATGAAAATAACATTATATTATCGGACTCTTTCGGATATAAAAGATTTTGAGTTATTAGTGTATTCGAAGAAACCCCAGGATTTCTTTTTCGTTCTTCACTCTCATCGGATACAGGCTTATCTCCCCATATTGAAATAGAAGAATAATTTTGGCATTTATTAATTAATAAATGACCTCTAAAGTCGCCTTCGAAAGTTAATAAATATATCCGAAACATATAGAAAGCGGTTAATCCAGCTGTAGAAATGGTTATAAGTCCTAGGAAAGGCAAATGGATCCAACTATTGATAAGGATTTCATCTTTGGACCAGAAACAGGCAAAGGGTGGAATACCACAAAGTGAAAATGTCCCAGAAAGAAAAGTCAACGCAGTAATTGGCATATATTTCCTTAAACCGCCCATAGAATTCATATTTTGACTTTTATTCGGATGGTATCCCACAATTGGTTCTATGGAATGAATGACGGACCCAGATCCCAGAAACAATAAAGCTTTGGAATACGCATGTGTAATGGGATGAAATAAGCCAGCTTTATAAGATCCGATACCTAGAGCCAAAATCATATAACCTAATTGGGACATTGTGGAATAGGCCAAACCTTTTTTTAAATCTTTCTGAGTGATAGCAATACTAGCCCCTAACAAAGCTGTTATTGCACCGACCCAAGAAATTATCCCCATAACGAGAGGTAACATCTCAAAAAGAGGTAACATTCGAGCCACAAGAAAAATCCCTGCTGCAACCATCGTTGCGGCATGAATAAGAGCAGAAATAGGAGTAGGCCCTTCCATGGCATCGGGTAACCATATATGAAGTGGAAATTGAGCAGATTTCGCAATTGGACCTAGAAAGAGTAAAATACCACATATATTGGCAAAAATAACACTAATTTGATTATGACCTAACAAGTTAAAGAATTTTTCAGATAAATTTTGGAATTCAAAACCGCCTGTTATCCAATAAAAACCTAAAATACCTAGTAATAAACCAAAATCTCCTACACGATTTGTTACAAAAGCTTTTTGGCAAGCATTAGCTGCACTAGGTCGAGTGAACCAAAATCCGATTAACAGATAAGAACACATCCCAACTAATTCCCAAAAAATATAGATTTGTATTAAATTCGGACTAATAACTAATCCTAACATTGACGCGGTGAAAAGACTTAAATAACAGAAAAATCTTATATATCCCTGATCATGCAACATGTAACTATGACTATAAATCATAACTATAACTCCTACTGTAGTTACTAGGATTAGCATAATCGACGCTAATGGATCAACTAAATAACCTATTTCTAAAGTAACATTTTTATCAGTGACCCAGGACCAAAAAAATTGATGAATTGGATTACCTGTTATTTGTTGCCAAAAAGAATAGAAAGAAATCAACATTGCTATAGTTAGAAATAAAATACTAATGAACGAACATATAGAACGACCTTTCTTAATAGAACTTGGGGAAAGGAATAAAAACAATCCTGATAGGGCAGAGGCTAAAAATGGAAACAATGGAACGAGCCAAACATTCTGAAATAAAATTTCCATAACGGGATTTTTTGTATAAAAAAACTTCGTATACGAAGTATAATTGATAATTCATCATAGGAATTAACTGCATAGAAGAAAATAGACTTTTAATATAAAGAAAATGTATAATTTTTCCGTTTCCACTATTAATGATAATAATAGATAATGGCAGAAATATATTAAAGTCTTAATAATACTATAAAATATTATATTATTATATATTTCATATTTCGGAGTGAAAGAAATAATTTTTGATTCACAATAAACTAATAAAATTTTTAATAAATTCAAAAACTAATGAGTACATATGCAATAATTGAAACCGGAGGTCACCAACTCCGCGTTGAACCTGGAAGATTTTATAATATCCATCATTTGGCCTCCCTAACATCTAGTAAATTGGAACAAAACACAAAAATATTAATTTACCGTGTCTTAATGATTCGTCGAAAATCCGATATAGATATAGGCCACCCATGGCTAAAAGGTGCCGTAGTTAAAGGTAGAATTCTTCACCCTCATCTCGAAAAAAAAAAAACGATTTATAAAATGATTTCCAAAAAGAAAATGAGGCGTAAATCGGGTCATAGACAAAGATCCACGCGATTTGTTGTTGATTCCATTTTTTCGAACGGAAAAGAAATATACGAATAATATAAAAGTATTATATATCGAATAGAAAATTTCTTAATTCATCAAATTTTTTTCATAATCGGGAAACATGAAGATATAAAAAATATTCTTATTAAATCTTTGGTAGTGAGGCATTGTTTATCATGGCAGTTCCGAAGAAACGAGCTTCGAAATCGAAAACGAAGATTCGTCGAAGTATTTGGAAGGGTAAGGCTAATAAAATTGCACTAAAAGCTTTTTCTTTAGCTAAGTGTATTTTAACAAATCGTTCTAAAAGTTTTTATTACGTAATAAACCGTGAATTAGTGGATCCCTTGGAATCTGGTTCACCTGATGGGGAATGATATAGATAAATATTAGGTAAAAGTTTTTTATACCAATCAGATTTATTTCATACTTTGCATAATCAAATAAAATATTTTTTTATAAATTTCATTTTCAGGTAAAGATAGTAAGATACAAAATTTCACTACATTTTTCATAGACAATTAAAAAATGATGATTCAAATTTTTTTTATTACGCCCTTTATATCATTTATAATTACCAAGGGAAAAATCCGATTTCTAACGAAATTCGAATTTGCATTATATTTAGCACTACATTATGGTATTTTTATATTAGTTTTACCTATATCTGTTTTACTAAACATGACTCGACAACAGTCTTGGGATACATTACTACGAGTTAGTAGTGAACCAATGATATTATCTGTTTATAGTTTCACATTTTCGACTGCTTTATTAGCAACAATTATAAATTCATTATTTGGGCTAATTCTTGCTTGGGTTTTGGTGAGATATGAATTTCCTGGAAAGAAAATTTTAGATTCAACTATCGATTTACCATTTGCTCTTCCAACTTCTGTGGGCGGATTAACCTTAATGACTGTATTTAATGATAAAGGGTGGATGAAACCTATTTTTTCGTTGTTAGGCATAAAAATCGTTTTTGGCCCATTAGGAGTTCTTACAGCTATGATTTTTGTATCTTTACCTTTCGTAGTACGTACTATACAACCTGTTTTGCAAAATATGGAGAAAGATCCTGAAGAGGCTGCCAAATGTCTAGGCGCATCATCTTGGACAACATTTTGGTATATTTTATTCCCACCATTGATTCCATCATTACTAACAGGGACAACTTTGGGCTTTTCGCGAGCTTTAGGTGAGTATGGGTCAATAGCCTTGATAGCATCTAATATTCCAATGAAAGATTTAGTAATTTCTGTACTTCTTTTTCAAAAACTAGAACAATATGATTATCAAAGTGCTGCTATTATTGCAAGTTTCGTCTCAATAATTTCTTTTGGTACACTTTTCTCAATTAATAAAATTCAATCATGGAAGGAAGGTTTTAATAGATAGAGATAACTACTATAAAGAGTGATTCAATAAATATTTTTTGAATCACTCTCTATTCATATATTTTTATCGGAGTAGTGGGATTTGAACCTACGACTTCCATCACCCCAAGATGGTACACTACCAGACTGTGCTATACCCCGCATATTGAAAATTCTATTAGTTAAATCTATTTATTGTTTAATAAGATATTATTTGATAGTATATTTTACAGCCGCTATGGTGAAATTGGTAGACACGCTGCTCTTAGGAAGCAGTGCTAACGCATCTCGGTTCGAATCCGAGTAGCGGCATATAAATATTTTATTTGTATCAAATAATTGTCCATAGACAGAAAAAGTTTTTGTAAAATCTTTTCCATTATTGATTTATAATCACATTATAAAATATTCTATTTAATGGACTCTAGACATAATCTAAAAAATACAGAATTTAAACTTATGACATTCACGATTTTAGAACAATTTTTGGCTCATATTTCTTTCTTTCTGTTATTCCTTGTTACTCTAATCTATTGGGGAAAATTCATATTCATTAATAATGAAAAACTTAATATTGCAGGGAAAGTGGGTATGATAATTGTTTCTCTATTTATAACAATATTTCTTTCAATTCGATGGATTCTTTCGAAACATTTTCCCTTAAGTAATTTATACGAATCATCCATGTTTCTTTCTTGGGGTTTAGCACTAATTCATTCGATTTTGGAAAGTAGAACCAAAAATTACTGGTTAGGTATAGTAACCGCTCCAAGCGCAATGTTAGCTCATGGATTTGCAACTTTAGGTCTTCCCAGGGAAATGCAACAACTACTTCCTCTAGTTCCAGCTCTACAATCTCATTGGTTAATGATGCATGTAACTACCATGATATTGAGTTATTCCGCACTTTTATGTGGATCTTTATTAGCGATAGTTTTATGCATTGTTACAGCAACTAGACAGAGAGAATTTTCGCCGAAAAAATATGATATAAATTTGCTTTTTCATTCTCCAATTGATAAAGATTCTAGTGAAATGGGTAATAATAATAATGAAACCTATTATGAATCGAAAAAAAGTCTATATTTTATAAATTTTCGTAAATGGCAATTGATTAACGAGTTAGATAACTATAGTTACAGAATTATTAGTTTTGGGTTTCCTCTTCCAACTATAGGTATCCTATCTGGAGCAGTCTGGGCTAATGAAGCTTGGGGTTCATATTGGAATTGGGATCCGAAAGAAACTTGGGCTTTAATCACATGGTTAATATTCGCTACTTACTTGCATACTCGAATGATTCAGGGTTGGAAGACAGAACAATCGGCCATTATAGCTTCTTTGGGTTTTTCCATAACTTGGATTTGTTATTTAGGTGTTAATTCATTAGGAAAAGGTTTGCATAGTTATGGATGGTTACCGCATAATCTATAACTTTAATTCAATATATAAAAATTTTAGTTTCAAATAGTTTTTATAAATAAAGACTATTCGAAACTGGGAAAAAACACATACATTAATGAAATTAGTAATATAAATTAATATTTCTTAAGAACAAGCCAAATAGTAAACTAGAATGAACATAATGCGACAAAATGTCATAATTTATGATAAAAACTTTGATACAAGAGATAATCTGTTTTATTGTCCCACAGGGATAAGACAAAATTCGGATAAATGCCGAGACCTATAATGGGAATAAATAGACAAATCGAAATGAAAATTTCTCGTGGTACGGCATCCCTAAAATATAGAATTGAAATTTCGGACGATTTATATCCATAGAACATTTGCCGTAACATAGATAGTAAATAAATGGGAGTTAAAATTATTCCAAGTCCTTGAATTACGAGAATAATCGTTTTGGAAACAAGAGAATAATTAGGATTATTGACTATACTTAAAAAAATCATTAATTCTGCTATAAAACCACTTGTACCAGGTACTGCCAAAGACGCTAGTGAAGAACTGGTGAATAAAGCAAAGATTTTTGGCATCGAAGTAGCTATTCCACCCATTTGGTCAAGAAAGACTGTGCGTGTTCTATCATAACTTATTCCGGACAGAAAAAATAGTGACGCACCAATTAGACCATGTGAGATCATTTGTAAAATAGCACCATTAAGACCTATATTTGTTAAAGAGCCAATTCCTATGAGTACGAAACCCATATGAGATACTGAAGAATATGCAATTCTTCTTTTCAAATTCCGTTGACTCAGAGAAATTAGAGCTCCATAAACAATTTGAATGGCTCCTATACCAACTAACCATGGAGCAAACAAAGAATGAGCATGTGGTAATAATTCCATATTAATTCTGACTAATCCATATCCTCCCATTTTTAATAGGATTCCAGCTAAGAGCATACAGGTACTATAATGCGCTTCACCATGTGTATCTGGTAACCAAGTATGAAACGGAATAATTGGTAGTTTAACGGCATATGCTAATAGAAAACTCAAATATATCATAATTTCTAATTCCATGGGATAGGTTTTATCAATCAATGTATGGAAATCAAAAGTGGATATATCAGATTCATAAAAAGCCATAATTAAGGCTCCGATTAAAATGAAAATGGAACTACCTGCGGTATATAGAATAAATTTAGTAGCTGAATATAAACGTCGTTTTCCTCCCCAAATAATTAGCAACAAATAAATGGGAAGTAATTCTAATTCCCACATGAAAAAGAAAAGTAAAATATCTTGAGAAGCAAATAATCCTATCTGCCCACTATACATTGCTAACATCGAGAAATAAAATAATCGAGGGTTTCGTGTAATTGGCCAAGCAGCCAATACAGCTAGAGTAGTTATAAATCCTGTTAGTAAGATAAGTCCAATAGAAAACCCGTCGATCCCTAATCTCCAATGAAAATCCATAAAATTTATCCAATTATAATCTTCTTTTAATTGGGTATAATTATTATTGAATTGATATTGATAGCAAAAAATATAAATTATTAAAAGAAATTCCAAAAGACAAACTCCTAAAGCATACCATCGAATAGTTTTATTTCCTTTGGGCGAAAAAAAGGGAATAAGTAATCCCGCAAATATGGGAAAAATAACAATTATAGTTAGCCAGGGATAATGGTTCATAATGGTAGATAGAAAAAATTTTTATAATAAGAACCTATTTTGAATATTTATAGGTTCTTATTACAAAAAGATACGAAGTATTTTATTTAATAGCATAAAAATTAATATCCGATACCAAAACTACGAGTAGTTTCAGGTCCTAGATAAACACGTACACTTAGAAAATCTGTTGGACAAGCAGATTCGCATCTTTTACAACCTACACAATCTTCTGTTCTAGGGGCTGATGCTATTTGATTAGCTTTACATCCATCCCAAAATATCATTTCTAGCACATCTGTTGGACAAGCTCTTACACATTGGGTACAACCGATGCATGTATCGTAAATTTTGACTGAATGTGCCATTGGATTTATTAACTCCTATTGGAATATGAATAACCTTGAATTAAATGAAATGAAATATCAATTTTTTTGTGCAAATTTTTTCACACAGGGAAATATGGAAGATCCAAAAGATTATTAATCACAATTAAATATTTACTGATTTGCTAAAATGGTAATGAAATCATTACCATTTTAGCAAATCAAATTGATCAATACGAATTGACTTTCTATTACGGTAAATGGTCAAAACAAGAGCTAATCCGATAGTCGCTTCAGCTGCTGCAACGGATATTATGAAAATACAAAAAACTTCTCCCTTTATTTGCGAATTATCAAGAAAATTAGAAAAAGTAACTAGATTTATATTAACTGCATTAAGAATTAATTCTAGACACATAAGCGCTCTAACCATATTTCTACTTGTAATTAATCCGAAGATACCCACACAAAAGATAAAAGCACTTAAATCAAGAATATTTTCAAGCATAAAAACCTTTATTGAATCTGAAATTTGGATAATAAAAAAAAATCATTTTTTATTTCGTAATATATCATCCTCCCCAATACTTACTTGTTCTCCACGAGCTAATGCAATAGCACCTATTAACGCAATTAAAAGAATTATTGACATAAGTTCGAATGGAATAATAAATTCAGTTAGGAATCCCGACCCAATTCGTCGAATGTTATCTATTGCCATTAATTTTTCATTTTTCTTGGATTCCACAACCAAGTAAATTTTAGACCATGATGTATTTGAAATAACGTTCCTCAATAATAAAAAGATACCAATACAAATAGTTGACGTAATTCCATCCCCAAGGGTCCAAAACAAAAAGAGCTTATTATCCGATTGTTTTTTATTTATTAACATCACCGCAAATACGATTAAAACATTTACAGCTCCCACATAAATTAAAACTTGTGCCGCTGCAATGAAATCGGAGTCTAATAGGAGGTATAAGAGGGATACACAAGTAAAAACAAATCCTAACGAAAAAGCAGAATAAACTATATCGTTGAATAAAACAATACCAAGGCTTCCAAATATAAGACTTAATTGGATGAAAAGGAAAATAGTTTCAAAAAAGGATTCGGGTAATTTCATAAGTCTGATAATAAAAGAATTAACAAATTGAACTTTTTGACCTGAGATTAGAAGAATATTGTGACTATTCTAGTCGAAGACAAAATCTAACTTGAAGAATTAGTCACATTTCTAGAATTTGGATGCCCTTCCATAACTCTTTTAGATAACATAGTTAAATTTGAAACAATATTAACTGTTGAATCTTCAACTATTGATATGGGTAAACGACCTAGTGCTATTTGATCATAATTTAATTCATGACGATCATAAGTTGAAAGTTCATATTCTTCAGTCATTGACAAACAGTTTGTAGGACAATATTCGACACAGTTGCCACAAAATATACAAATTCCAAAATCAATGCTATAACTTTTTAGTTGTTTCTTTTTCAAAGTCTTTCTTAGTTCCCAATCAACGACAGGTAAGTTTATTGGACATACACGTACACAAACTTCACAAGCTATGCATTTATCAAATTCAAAGTGAATACGGCCTCGAAATCGCTCAGATGGTATTAATTTCTCGTAAGGATATTGAATAGTCATCGGTAAACGATTCATATGATCTAATGTCACTATAAACCCTTGACCGATGTATCTAGCAGCTTGTATTGCTTGTTGACTATAATTCATAAATCCGGTCATCGTGGAAAAAAACATAGGGATAAAATCCTTATTTTTAATAAAATTTGTGATTGTCTTTTATTAACCCATTTGTTAAGCCTTAATTCTGATGAAACCTAGTGAGATAATTTATAACGAAAGAAGTTGTAAAGACGCTGTTAATAGTAAATTACCTAATGCAATTGGTAATAAAAATTTCCAACCAAGATTTAATAATTGATCGATCCTTATTCTAGGTAAGGTCCATCTTGTCATTATACAGATGAATAGAAATAAATAAGCTTTAGTTATTGTGATAGTTATTCCTATTATCATATTGGTAACATTAATAATTCCATCTAAAACAGGATTCCATTCTACGTTAATTAAATCAGAAAAAAATGGTATGGGGAACTGCCATCCCCCTAAATAGAGAATTGTTACAAACAATGAGGAAACTAATAAGTTCAAATGAGAAGCAAGATAAAACAATGCAAATTTAATGCCTGAATATTCAGTTTGATAACCCGCAACTAACTCTTCTTCCGCTTCTGGTAAATCAAAAGGTAATCTCTCACATTCTGCTAAAGAGGAAATGGAAAAAACGATAAAACCTATAGGTTGACGCCACAAATTCCAGCCCCAAACCCCATACTTAGATTGTGCTTCAACTATATCGACTGTACTTAGACTATTCGACAATTATAATCGATACTATCATTACTTTTAATATCTCTATTTCAAAACCGTACGTGAAATTTTTGATTTCATACGGCTCCTCAATGGTTATTAAATTATAACTATATATAATATCTAATTACCAACGAGATTCCGTCCGCTATAATAAGCTTTTGAATCTATCTTAACTTTTACAGTTTTTTTGCCAGCGCCAACTCGAAATTACGAAAACAACTATTCTAATTATTTTCTTTTTCAAACGAGAACCATAAAAAAATTACTTCGTTCCGGATAATCATTTTCATAGTAGATAGGAATATATGCTTAAATAGGCTTTTAAGGAGGTACTGCTAAAGCATCTCTACCAATGTAAAGTCCTTATTATTCTCGACATCTTCCATATATTTATTTTTATGCTGACTCTCTTATGCATTTTGGGTCTTCTCATCCGCTACTCTTGCTTAATCAAATTCATTGATTTTTTCCGCTATCAGGTATTGATGGCTAATCTTTTACCTAGGAGTGTACAATTTAATTAATTGTACGAAGCTTTCACTCTTGTACAAAGAGGATGGGATTTAATTTTTCACTGCAAACGATTAAAATTCACTGTTTGATTTCACCCATATGATTATCCAGTTTTAATTAAATATTGAAACGACAATTACCAATTAATTCTGTTTGAAAGAATTAGGTATCTATACGAATCACACGTGGAGCTACAGATAAAACACTTAGAGCTAAAGGAATTTCATAACTAATTGATTGAGCGGCTGCTCGTAAACCACCTAAAAAAGAATATTTATTATTCGACCCATACCCAGCCATGAGAAGCCCTAGAGGAACAACACTAGAAATAGCGATCCAGAAAAAAATACCTATACCCAAATTGGCTAAAATGATATTATAGTCAAAAGGAATTACCAAATAACTTAAAAAAACTGGTGCAATAACTAATATAGGACCAATGTTGAACAGGTTAGAATCTCCTTGTGATGGAATAATATTTTCCTTTAGAAAAAGTTTTGCACCATCCGCTAAAGCTTGAATAATGCCTAAAGGACCAGCATATTCAGGTCCTATACGTTGTTGTATCGCCGCAGAGATCTTCCTTTCGAGCCATACAATAACCAATACTCCTATAGTAACTCCTATCATGAGGATAAAAATAAAAAGAAGAATTCGTATAATGTAGAAAAATTCTTCGTAAATTGCAAATGTGTAAAAATTTTGTATAATTTGTTTTTCTAAATCTATATTTGGTATCATTTCAACGATCAACCTCTCCCATAATGATATCAATACTACCTAAAATTGTCATAATATCAGCTAATTTCATTCCTTTAACTAATTGAGAAAGAATTTGTAAATTTATAAACCCAGGTGGTCGAATTTTTAATCTCCAAGGAAATACACTATCATCCCCTATTAAGAAAATTCCTAACTCTCCCTTCGGAGCTTCTATTCTTACATAATGTTCCTGTTTGGGTAATCTAAAAGTAGGCGATGGTTTTTTACTAATAAATTGATATTCAAATGAATTCCATTCTGAATTTTTTTGTTTATTCAGTCTCCTAGCCTCCAAATTTTCGTAGGGTCCTCCCGGAATAGCTTTTAAAGCTTGTTGAACTATTTTAGTAGATTCTTTCATTTCACCCATTCTTACTAAATAACGAGCTAGTGAATCTCCCTCTGTCTGCCACTGGATCTGCCAATCCAATTCATCATAACATTCATAGTGATCTACTTTGCGTAGATCCCATCGAATTCCTGAAGCTCGTAACATAGGTCCGGATAACCCCCAATTTATAGCTTCATCTTTATTAATAATACCTATTCCTTGTACCCGCTCCAGAAAAATTGGATTGTTTGTTATAAGTTTCTCATATTCAGTTACTTTGGGTAAAAAATAATCACAAAAATCTAAACATTTATCAATCCATCCATACGGTAAATCTGCGGCTACCCCCCCAATGCGAAAATAATTATGCATCATTCGCATACCAGTAGCGGTCTCAAACAAATCATATATCATTTCTCTTTCTCTAAAGATATAAAAGAAAGGCGTTTGTGCGCCAATATCAGCCATAAAAGGACCAAGCCATAATAAATGGGATGCAATACGACTTAGTTCCAACATGATAATTCGTATATAACTGGCCCTTTTTGGTACTTGAATATTGGTCAGTTTTTCCGGTCCATTAACCGTAATAGCTTCTGTAAACATTGTAGCTAAGTAATCCCATCTTGTTACATAAGGAAGATATTGTACTACTGTTCTATTCTCAGCTATTTTTTCCATTCCTCTATGTAAATAACCCAGTACGGGTTCACAGCCCGAAACATTCTCCCCTTCAAGAGTCACGATTAATCGTAAAACTCCATGCATCGATGGATGCTGAGGACCCATACTTACTATCATTGGTCTCTGTTTCTCAGTAAGTATCATAATCTATAATTTTCCCCTCAATCAGTTAAATTATTAATTAATAATCAATTCTTTTTTAACTTACGAATTCCCAATTGATCAGTCAAATCCTGATAACTCGTTATATCTGTTTCAAATAAATAAGCTAGAAGACGCTTACGCCTCCCCAATATTTTCCACAAGCCTCTTTGAGATGAATAATCTTTCTCATGTGTTTTAAAATGATATGTAAGTTTTATAACTCGATTAGTTAAACGAAATATTTGGGACTCAATGGATCCTTCCTTTTTTTCAAACATGGAAGAAAAATAGATTAATGAATTTCCTGACATAAAATGATTCTCCTGAAAGAAAAATAAAAAAGTTCATAATTTCGAATTTTACGATGATTGGAATAGAAAGATATATACAGTAATAAAATTATTTAGAGTGATGCGCTCTAAAATAAAAATTGAATTTTTTATTTTAGAGCGTATTATATATTTCAATTAAGTGAAAAATTATCAACCATAAATAATTATATTATGGGATATATGCGAAACCTCAACATGGAAAATCGACTCCCATTCATTGTACCAAACCAAAATCGATTCATACAAGCTAGATCTTCGAATCGATAACTAGACCAAATAAAACGTTTAATTTTTTTATTTCTATTCATTCCAACTTTTCCATTTCGTTCCTGGATTGTCTTTAAAAGATTTTCAGTAAATTTTACATGTTTTTCTTGTTTTTCTCGTCTCAGAGCCAAAGAATTCAATATCCTGAATTCTCTACGCCGTTTTGGGAGTAGAATATTTTCTAGATTGAACGAATTAATTAAAATATTATTTTTTTTATCATTTCGAGAAATACTTAGATCTGATGAGGATTCATCTACATTTTGTAAATTTGCTATTTTTTTCAATCGTTGTTCAAAACTTAATGATGTACTTATTAATTTATATATTAAAATTTGGTCATCCAATAGGCGAGGTAAACGATGTTCTGAGTTAATTGCTAATCGATTGAAATTATTGTTTCTGCGAAAAAAGAGACGAAATAAATCTAAATCTTTTATCATTTTTCCCGAAAGGGAGACCATTGTTTCTTGATTTTGCATAAAAGTCATTAGAGATGCCATATTACCTAATTTTTTAAATTTTTCTTCGAAATTCCTAGATTTCCATCTCCATTGACGAATAGATTGATTGAGTTCTCTGTCTCTGAACAATTCTTTATTTCGAAATATTTCCAAATTTTTATGTTTTGTAACAGAACTATCTAAATTGAATATTTTTTTGTATTTATCTCTTTGTTCTACAAATCCAGGTACGAACCATAATAAAATATTATATCTAAAAAAAATATTTTCATCGTTTACCGAAAATTCTGGATAAATTCTTTTTTTGTTAAAAAGAAAAATATATTTATGTATTTTATTTGTAATAATATTACTATTTAGAGATTTTTTATTCAATTGGGGAAACATTCTAGTTATTATACTTTTATTCGAATCGAAAAATTTATAAGTTAAAAGAGTATTTTTTAATAATTTGTTCCTTTTTCGGGTTTCCTCTACCAGTGAATTAACGCGAAATATAGAAGAATTGTTCGTTTGTTCAGAAATAGTTAAATTTTCATTTTTTTCCCCATTAAAAACTTTATTTTTTTTCCAATGTTCACTAACTCCAAAACGCCATTTATGGGGCGAGATACTACACCACATTTTTGGGGATAGGTTGTATCGATTAAAATGATTTATCCATTCTTTCCAATTTTCCTCTCTAAAGTTTGATAGTTGTAAATAACTTATTATTCCTTGTTCCCGCAAGAAAATTTTGAGATTATTCTTAATAAATAAATGGAATGTCCAAGATTTTGATAAACATTTTAAATAAGACCTATTATTTGTTTTTATTCCCCACATTCTTCTAAGTACATATGCTTGAGATAGTGATATCATCATTGAGTTAGGATTGACGTAAATTTTTTTAATAGTTTATCATTAACAAGTAAATATTTATTTTTTATCTCAATTATTAATTAGATCTCTAATCAATTCATTTATAATCTCTATATTGATTCTAGAATTCATTTCAACTTTTCTAATATTCATTTTCAAACTGGAAAAAACTTTTTTCATTAAGTCGATATTTCTTGTGTAAAATCGAATAATTATTTGTTTGATCCGAATTAATCCCTTAATTGGTTTTATTTCTCTGATTCCAATATCAAAAGAAGAATCTTTTTCTTGAGTATTATAATATATTTGTGTTTTATTCTTCTCCAAAAGTAAATCTTCTAAATTTTTCATTTTTTCATATGTAGATTCTCTGGGTATTTTCAAAATCATATTATTGCTTTCGTCCGATAATATATAAAATTTATTATTACGTTCTTCATATTTTTCGTCCGAATTCAAAGCCCAATCAGGAATTTCATTAATTTTAATATCTGCCTTTTTGGAAATAAGATCATCAGACATTGTCAATGTTTTTTTATTCATATGCATTAGAATTCGGCGAAAGATATTTTTTTTCCATTTCTCTCTGAATTTTCTAGTTAATGGTTTCCAAAATGAAGATTGTTTTTTTATATTACCAAAAGGTAAGTCGGTTAGAAAACCCCAAGCAGTTAAATAACAATAATGAAATCTTTGTTTCTGTATAAATTTAGACGAAGAATAATTGTTGTTTCTTCCCAAATCAATACTTCGCGATTTGGAGTTATGCCAAGGTTTCAAATGAAAAGGGTATATTATTTTTATTTGAAGACCATCCCTTAGCCATTGTTCCGGCAATTCTTTTTCCGAAACTTCCGTACCATCATAAGTACATCTTATATGAATTTCTTTATTCCACTCAAACCAATCTTCATTCCATTCAGGATTTTGAAGTAAGACCAAACGACTAAGATTTTTCGATATTATTAATAGGGGGAGTATAAGATATTTTCTAATATGTGATTGTATAATTAGTAACCAACTCCTTCCCCACTGAGCCAACGGGAAATCCCATCGATTTGCTATAGCAAGACGGTCCGCTTTTGTTTTCTCAAAAAATATGATTTTTTTGTTCAAAATTTTCCCGTTTTTTCTTAGTATAGTATTTCTGACTGTTGATCCTGATTCGTAAATACTATGTCCATCAGAATAAGTTCCAAGAAAAGTAGGTTTATCAATCATTCGTAAGAAAAATGGAGAATTTATTTTAAGTTGAAACATTTTCCATATTAAAGTTTTACGTCGTCGAGCACGCATTGAGCCTTTAACTAATTTTCTACGAAAATCAGACTGTTGTGAAAAGCGTCTTACAATTTTCCTTCTTTTATCTTTCCCCTTTATCAAATATCCAAGATTTTTTACTTTTCTTTGACGAATATCCGTTACTCCAGCAGCTATGACATCGAATTTATCATTTTTTAAATCAGGTGTCCATCGGGGTATTTCTTTATTAAATTCTCTAAATGATAATCTTTTATTAATTCGTGAGGAAAAAGTTTTTATTCGAGTTATATCACCCGAAAATAAATTTTTCCAATAATTCTTAAGTGTATTCCATTGATCTTTTTCTAAATAATCAAAATATAAATTTTTTTGTCGAGGAGATAGATTCGGAACAAATTCCCAATTTAGATTTGATTTTCGATTACCTTTTTTTCGTATATTACCAACTGATAAATTACTTCTTTCATTTAATTCCACTTTTGTATCGACATCAAAAAAATGAATTTGTTTGAAATTCTGTCCAGAATTAACTTTTTTCGATTTATCGATAAGTAAACCCAAAATACGCCTAGCATCTCGGGTTAATGGTTCCCAAGGTAAGACAAAAGTTTTATATTCTAATTCTTTCCATTGTTTAGAAATCCAATCTTTAAGTTTATTATTTTCCTCCGAAAAAAAGTTATGCTTTTTCTTTTTTCCCGATTTATCAGACCTATTCGTTATAAGCCAAGGTGATTTCGCTATTCTAATTGTTTCATGACCTCGTATTAATAGAGGATCATAATATTTAGTAAAAATTTGATCTTTAGAATTGGATAATCCAGTTTTTTTCTCTATAACTTCTGTCATAGTGAATCCACTATATAGAAATTTTACTCTGTATCGAAAATTCTTATATATATTTTTCCTTTTTATTTTTTTCATTTCCATCCATTCCCAAAAAAAATCACTGGATTCTGAGGACTCAAAATAATTCAAATAATTTCCAAAATTTTTTTCGAAAATAGCTAAACTGGGTAAATACGTAAATGATAATCTTGGGTTTCCATCACTTAAACATGAATTGAAAAAATATTGAGAAACTCGTTTCTTTATGGGACTCTGCGTGCTAAATCTACTATTCTCTATATATCTCAATGGTCTTTTCCATTGGCGATAATCGAAAAAAAAACTAGGCCATGCTCTTTGTGAAAATAATGAATCTTCTCGTTTTGATAAATTTAATTGAAAATTATCGATGATTTTTTTAGTAATAAAAGGAACCGGGATTCGACCAAGATTTAGCAAAGAAAAACTTAATATCATAATACTGAAAATTCGATGAATTATACGTTTCACCAGAAGATAAAGTATGGGTGAATCCGATTCTATACGAAATAATAATATCTTAGTGGAAGTAATAAATAAGTATTGGCCAAAAAACCAACCTAAGAGAGTACTTGTTAGGAATAATATATTGTTGCTATAAC